GTTCATAGAAAAAAAAAAATAAATAAGAGCTTCGAGCCAATAAAGACTAAGAAAATTTGCTCAAGAAAAAATTTAATTATGAGCTCCATTGTAGAAATCAGACCTAACCATTAAGTAAGAAGCGATGGGAACGATGGAACCTGTGAATCCAAATCTATTGAAAACAGACTCATTGATCGGGATGGCGAAAAAAACCAGAGACTAATTCCTTCATCTATTGGGAAAATAAAAGTCATGAGTTAACCCTACAACTAAAATAGCGACGAAAAGAGTCAACATTCGCCCGTGAAAACTTTATCTTCTTGGATTGATAATTTTTGCTCAATCCAATAAGATAAAAAACAAAAAAAAAAATAAATATTAGTTATAACATAAAAAAATAATACTAGATTTAAAAATATAAAATAGAAAAATTAATATGCTTAGTTAGCTAAAAAACAAGATATACAAATGAATAATAGACATTTTGAAAATTTTATTATTTGCGAGGAGCTGGATGAGAAGAAACTCTCATGTCCAGTTCTGTAATAGAGATGGAATTCAGAATCAACCATCAACTATAACCCCAAAAGAACCAGATTCCGTAAACAACATAGAGGAAGAATGAAGGGAATATCTTATCGAGGTAATCATATTTCTTTCGGTAAATACGCTCTTCAGGCACTTGAACCCGCTTGGATCACGTCTAGACAAATAGAAGCAGGTCGACGGGCAATGACACGAAATGCACGCCGCGGTGGAAAAATATGGATACGTATATTTCCAGACAAACCGATTACAGTAAGACCCGCAGAAACACGTATGGGTTCGGGTAAAGGATCCCCTGAATATTGGGTAGCTGTTGTTAAACCAGGTCGAATACTTTATGAAATGGGTGGAGTAACAGAAAATATAGCCAGAAGGGCGATTTCAATAGCATCGTCCAAAATGCCTATACGAACTCAATTCATTATTTCGGGATAAAAAGCATCAAAAGAAAAAGGTCTTGGGGATAAAAAAACAATCACAGGTGCCGGTTTCTTTCTTTGGACAAACAATATTTCTTTTTTTTTTTTCTTCACTCTTTGCTTTGCATTGAAAGAATAGATTCTAAAAAAATGATATGATTCAACCCCAGACCCTTTTGAATGTAGCGGATAACAGCGGGGCTCGAGAATTGATGTGTATTCGAATCATAGGAGCTAGCAATCGTCGATATGCTCATATCGGTGACGTTATTATTGCTGTGATCAAAGAAGCAGTGCCAAATATGCCCCTAGCAAGATCAGAGGTGGTCAGGGCTGTAATTGTACGTACTTGTAAAGAACTAAAACGTGATAACGGTATGATAATACGATATGATGACAATGCTGCGGTTGTCATTGATCAAGAAGGAAACCCCAAAGGAACTCGAATTTTTGGTGCAATTGCCCGGGAATTGAGACAGTTAAATTTTACTAAAATAGTTTCATTAGCTCCGGAGGTATTGTAAGGTCTTCTAAAAAAAGATAATACCATCATATGGTTATAGTAAAGTATTTGAAAGAAAGAGATTAAGAAATATATTCATAATTTTTAGTAGATTGTGTCTCACACATATGCCTTTAATTTAAATTCATAAACAAATAAGTAAAAAAAACATGTTGATTATATCAAATTGGGGAGCACCAAGAAATTTAATTCACCATGGGTAGGGATATTATTGCTGACATAATAACTTCTATACGAAATGCTGATATGGATAGAAAAAGGGTGGTTCGAATAGGATCTACTAATATCACTGAAAATATTGTTAAAATACTTTTACGAGAAGGTTTTATCGAAAACGTGAGAAAACATAAAGAAACCAAAAAATCTTTTTTGGTTTTAACCCTACGGCATAGAAGGAATAGGAAAAGATCTTATAGAAATTTTTTAAATTTAAAACAGATAAGTCGGCCTGGTCTACGAATCTATTCGAACTGCCAACGAATTCCTAAAATTTTAGGTGGGATGGGAATTGTAATTATTTCTACTTCTCGAGGTATAATGACAGACCGAGAGGCTCGACTAGAACGAATTGGTGGAGAAGTTTTGTGTTATATATGGTAATCCTTCTAATATACGAATTGGGTCCGAAACTTCTTATTTGTGAAAACAAAAAGAAAAGGGGCAGGTTGTCTAATATCGTTCCTCCTCCATCAATTGATACTTCAAGGAGGCTTTACCTGGAATGAAAGAACAAAAATGGATTCATGAAGGTTTAATTACTGAATCCCTTCCCAACGGTATGTTCCGGATTCGCTTAGATAATCAAGATATGATTCTAGGTTATGTTTCAGGAAAGATCCGACGTAGTTTTATACGTATACTACCAGGCGATAGAGTCAAAATTGAAGTAAGTCGTTATGATTCAACCAGAGGACGTATAATTTATAGACTTCGCAATAAGGATTCGAAAGATTAGGTGTTTTTATCAACTTCAATATTCCTTTCGTGAGAAGATAATTCGAGATGAAAAATTCCAATAAACCTATTTTCT